TTTTAATTTAAAATTAATGTCCTCTTCCTCCCCATGTAGAAAAGGAATAAATAAATCAATCAAATTACGAGAAGCTTCATAAAGTGCTTCCTTAGGAGTTAAACTTCCATTTGTCCATATTTCTAGAAAGAGTATCTCTTCTTTTTCCTTCCCATTCCCATAAGAATGAATACTATGATTCGCATTTCGAACAGGCATAGATACAGCATCTATAGGATAACTTCCATCTTGAGAGTTAATTGTTGGTTTTGTACAATATCCGCGATCTCTCCTTATTTGTAATCCAATACACAAATCAATCGGTTCCGTCAGATTAGCTATATGTTGTGTTGTGTCAACTATTTCCACGGAAGGTGGTGAGATGATATCTTGAGCGGTTACGTATTTAGGGCCCTTGACGCAAATGGATGCGTCTCGAACTCCATGTATATTACTTCTCAATACAATTTCTTTCAAATTTAGTAAAATTTCATGTACCGATTCTTCAATACCTACTATCGTAGAATATTCATGTGGCACCTTCTCAGATTTTGCACATGTGATACATGTTCCTTCTATTTCTCCAAGTAAAGCCCTTCGCATGGCAATACCCATGGTATCGGCTTGACCTTTCATAAGTGGGCACAGAATGAAACGACCATAATAAAGACGATTACTATCTATTCTTGATTCAACACACCTCCACTGCAGTGTTCGAGTGGATCCTACTACTTCCTCTCGAACCATACTATAATAATACTATTATTAGATCAGATCATTGAATCATTTATTTCTCTTGAAATCCTTTTTTATTATTTCTACACACGTCTTTTTTTAGGAGGTCGACATCCATTATGTGGCATAGGTGTTACATCACGTACGAAACTTAGTCGTATACCACTTCTACAAATGGCTCGTAATGCTGCGTCTCTTCCAAGTCCAGGACCCTTTATCATAACTCCTGCTCGTTGCATACCCTGATCAACTACAGTACGAATAGCATTTACTGCTGCTGCTTGAGCAGCGTAGGGTGTCCCTCTTCTTGGGCCTTTGAATCCAGAAGTACCAGCGGAGGCCCAAGAAACCACTCGACCTCGTACATCTGTAATAGTTACAATAGTATTGTTCAAACTTGCTTGAACATGAATAATTCCTTTTGGTATTCTACGTCCATTCTTACGTGAACCAATACGCCCATTCCTACGTGAACCAATTCTTGGTATAGCTTTTGTCATATTTTATCATCTCATAACTATGAGTCAGAAATATACAGAAAGAAAAGATACGGAAATATCCATTTCATGTTAAAAGAAATCCCCCTTTTGTTCTTCCTTTATTTTAAAAAGTTTTTTTTTAAGGGTTATCCTTGTCTCTGTTTATGTCTCGGATTGGAACAAATCACTATAATTCGTCCGCGCCGACGGATCAGTCGGCATTTTTCACAAATTTTACGAACGGAAGCCCGCATTTTCATATTTATTATTCCTTACCTTAATGTTGAATCTATTCCTTCGAAGAAAATAAGTCTCTTGCATTTTTTTAATTGTATCGTCATGAAAATGAAAGGAATGCTTAAAAAATTATCTAATCGTTCGAATCTTTGTTTCGAAGTCTATAAATTATACGTCCCCTGGTTGAATCATAACGACTTACTTCAATTTTTACTCTATCCCCCGGTAGTATCCGTATAAAACTACGGCGGATCCTTCCCGAAATATAACCTAGAATTACATCTTCATTATCTAAGCGGACCCGGAACATACCGTTGGGAAGTGATTCAGTAATTAAACCTTCATGAATCAATTTTTGTTCTTTCATTCCAGGTAAGCTCCTTGAAGTATCAACTAATGGAGGAAAAGTTATATAATTCACTTTTCTTCTCTATAAAATAGGAAGTTAGAGATAAAATTAGGATACCGGAGGAGGAGGATCACCAAATATATAACAAAAGTTCGCCTCCAATTTTTTCTCGTCGAGCTTCTCGATCCGTCATTATACCTTGAGAAGTGGAAAGAATTACAATTCCTATTCCACCTAAAATCTTAGGAATTTGTTGGTAGTTGGAATAAATTCGTAAACCAGGTCGGCTGATACGCTTTAAAATAGTTCTATGTATTCTTTTCCTAGTCTTTTTATTTTTATGTCGCAGAGTTAAAACCAAGAAATTTTTGTTACCTTCTTGATGTTTCCGAACGTTTTCAATAAAACCTTCTCGTAGAAGTATTTTCACAATATTTTCGGTAATATTAGTAGATGCTATTCGAATCGTTCCTTTTTTATCCATGTCAGCATTTCTTATAGAAGTTATTATATTGGAAATAGTGTCCCTACCCATGGCGAACTATAATTATTGGTGCCTTCTAATTTTGATATAATTAACATGTTCTCTTTTTTGTTTGTTTTATTTTCTTTCATTTTTTTGTTTATTTTGTTTAATTTTTAATATTATAAAAAAAGTATATGCGCGAGACACCATCTACTACTCTACTAAATTTGATCTATTTTAGATGTTCTGATATATCCTATTTTAGATGTTCTGATATATCATAGTCTCATTTAGTATTATTTATAATACCTCGGGAGCCAATGAAACTATTTTAGTAAAATTCAACTGTCTCAATTCCCGAGCGATCGCACCAAAAACCCGAGTTCCTTTTGGATTTCCTTCTTGATCAATGACAACCGCAGCATTGTCATCATATCGTATTATGATACCGTTGTCACGTTTGAGTTCTTTACAAGTACGTACAATTACAGCTCTAATAACTTCTGATCTTTCTAGTGGCATATTTGGCACTGCTTCTTTAATTACAGCAACAATAACGTCACCAATATGAGCATATCTATAATTACCAGCTCCTATGATTCGAATACACATCAATTTTCGGGCTCCGCTGTTATCCGCTACATTCAAAAGGGTTTGAGGTTGAATCATATCATTTTTTTGGAATCTGTTATTTTAATGGAAAGGATGAAAGAAAGAAAAAAAGAAATATTTTCTGTCCAGAAATAAATAAACTTGCAGTTGTTTTTTCATCCTCAATATACCATTTAGTTCTACATCTCCATCCTGACAAATTTAGTTCGTATAGGCATTTTGGACGCAGCTAGTGAAATAGCTGCTCTGGCTACAGTTTCAGATACTCCACCCATTTCATAAAGTATTCGACCTGGTTTAACAACGGATACCCAATATTCGGGGGATCCCTTCCCCGAACCCATACGTGTTTCTGCGGGTCTTACTGTAACAGGTTTGTCGGGAAATATGCGTACCCATATTTTTCCACCACGACGCACATATCGTGTCATTGCTCTTCGCCCTGCTTCTATTTGTCTAGCTGTGATCCAAGTGGGTTCGAGTGCTTTAAGAGCGTATCTGCCGAAACAAATATGATTGCCGCGACAAGATATTCCCTTCATTCTTCCTCTATGTTGTTTACGAAATCTGGTTCTTTTGGGGTTATAGTTGATGGTCATTTCTTAATTCGATCTCTACTGCAGAACTGGACACGAAAGTTTCCTTTCATCCAGCTCCTCGCGAATGAAAAGATTCACTAATATGACATATTACAGATACACATGGAAAAAATAATCCAACAGATACACATGGAAAAAATAATCCAAAAAGACATTTATCAATATTGAATTTGTTATATAGGAAGATATATGTACGGGATATATACAGATAGAATGTTTCTATTATGCATATTTATGGATTATAGATAATGTTTATAATGTTTTTTTTTATAATGATCCTTATTTTGACCCTTCTCAAATGATGCCAAAATATTGTAATGTAATCTAAAGTTTCGCGGGCGAATATTGACTCTTTGCTTTTTGTTATTTCTAGGTCAATCCATGACTTCTCGAAATAAATTCATTTTTTCTCGGTTCGTTCCGCCATCCCACCCAATGAATTATTCGGATTTGTTTTCAGTAGAATCCTATGCAGTCACAGGTTTCATCGTTCCTATAGCTTCTCTATTAATGGTTAAGTCTGAACTCTGCAATGGAGCTCCCCAAAAAAATTTCTCTTATCGAGTCAATCTACTTAGTTTTTATTAACTCGAGGCTCTTTATTATTCATATCACTTTATTTTTTTATTATTTTATATTTATTCAGTTTTGATGCTTTATTACATTGCCTTTTATGAGGTAATTCTAATTCATAGACCATCCATATTGGAATCATATATCATTGATATTTTTGTTCTTTCTTTCTCTCATCCTTCCATTTATCTACATCTCTTTATTTTTGCTTCACAACCCAACCCATAAATAAGATTATTTCCATAAATAAGATTTTTTATAGAAAAGATTTTAGTTGCAGTTGCTGCAACTATATGATTGATCCACTCATCTCATATAGTGACTGTTTCTTGGGATATTGATATTACGAAGCAATAAGTTAGTTATTAGTTTTTTTATTATACTTATTAAGTTAAGTTTAAGTAACTTATTAAGTTTAAGTAGGGGTCAGTCTTTTTTTTTAATCCCAACTCTTAACTCTAAAGAAAAATTAACGAGTCACACACTAAGCATAGCAATTCTAACAAATGGTCAATCGAATTTTTATTCAACCTTATAGAATTGGAATTGCTCATTTTTGTTTGATTTAATGGAAAAAGAATGAACAAGTTTGTGATTTTTTGTTCTATTACTGAATAGAAAGGAAAGACAAATAAAAGTCTATTATTGATCCTCCCAAAATATCCAAATTTTGATGCCTAATACTCCATAAATAGTTCGAATTGTATAGGAACAATGATCAATTTTAGCACGAATTGTTTGTAAGGGAACTCTCCCCTCTCTGATCCATTCGACACGTGCAATTTCTTTTCCGTTGATCCGCCCTGCAATTTGCACTTGAATTCCTTTTGTATCTGTTTGTTCAGCTAATTCAATAGCTTTTTTCATTGCCTTTCGGAATGAAACTCTATTTTTTAATTGTAAAGCTATATATTCCGCAAGAATATTAGGTTGCCCATAGGGTTTTTCCACTTTTGTAATAGCAATATTGA